TCAGCAAAGTTGAAAGTTTTTTTTTTTCGAAATTGATTGAAAAAGTTCGAATTGCTCCAAAAATTGCTCTTTTTTTTGTTTATTTAATCTATTTATTTAGTATAAACGTCAAAAATTTTATTTATACGTATAAACGTATAAAATAAAAAAGTCAGTTATGATAACCCCAGCCAAATAGAAATTCAGAACCGAATAAGAATTAATCTTTAATTAACAACGAATGGGATCAAGAATCATTATTCTTTCAACACAAAAAAAAGGAATTTTCCAGATCCTTTTTTTTGTGTCGAAAACTAGCCTAGTAAAAAGATTAGGAAGAAAAATAGAGTAATATCTCCCCCCATTTGATTTATTTTATTTTTTGCCTCTTCGTTTACTTATCTTATGCTTCGAATCACATTCTATAAGATTCTATTCGAAAAGATTCTATTCAAATCAAAAAAGGTAAAGCTATTGATACATTTTGTGACAATTAAATCGGACAATAGTGACCTAATCACATACCTCGAATTTAGATTTCAAAAAAGCGGATATGAAATAGTCTTCTTACCAATACTATATCTTACCAATACTATACATAGTATGACTAGAAATGAAGTATAAGTAATGCTAAAAATCTGGTAAAAATAAAGACTAGAAAGAAAAAAGATTTTCACAATTTTTTTATCATACCATACATAATTGAATTGCCAACAAAAATTTTGTTCTTTTTAAGAACTTGAGAAACCCGCCGATCTAAAAATTCATTTCGGACAATTGAACCTTCTCAAACTGTTTCTTTTTAAGAACTAAAAAAATTTGTGCTAAAATAACAGATGTCAAGAAGAACAAAAGGCCTTGGATACGTAATGGGTCTTGAAGTACTATTTCCGCATCACCCTGACCAAATCCCCCCACATTAGGATTACTCGTTAATGGTTGATCAAGTTTGATGGATTCGCCTTCTGAAACAAGAAGCTCCGGTCCTGGAGGTATAATATCAATCACTTGACGCCCCTCTGACGCATCTGTTATGGTTATTTCGTACCCCCCTTTTTCTTTTCGTATGATTTTGCTTACTATACCCGCTGCTGTTGCATTATAAACCGTATTGTTACTCTTGCTCCCGTCGGGATAAATTTGTCCCCTTCCCCTGTTTCCACCTACATATATGGGATATTTTAAGAAGTGAACATCTTTTTTAGTAGCGGGGTCCGGAGAAAGAATAGGAAAGGTAATTTCAGTATATTTCTGACCAGGAACAGGGCCTATCACAAGAATATTTTTTTTATTGGGGCGATAGCTCTGAAAAGACAGATTGCCTATCTTTTCTTTCATCTCTGGCAAAATACGATCGGGGGGGGCTAATTCAAACCCCTCGGGTAAAATAAGAACAGCCCCCACATTCAAAGATCCCTTTTTCCCATTAGCAAGAACTTGTTTCAGTTGCATATCATAAGGAATTCGAACAACTGCTTCAAATACAGTATCAGGAAGTACCGCTTGCGGAACCTCAATATCCACAGGCTTATTAGCTAAATGACAATTGGCGCATACAATACGTCCTGTTGCCTCACGTGGATTTTCATAACCCTGCTGCGCAAAAATAGGATATGCATTTGAAATGGATACCTGAGTCATTATATATATGATGAGCGATACAGAAATGGAGCGAGTAATCTCTTCTTTTATCCAAGAAAGGCTCTTTCTAGTTTGCATGGTACAGTCGTTGATCTAAAAAATTTCTACAATAAAATTAGGTAGGTCGCTAGTCTAGTTCTAGTTTCATACCCACGATGCTGCTGTTTTACTGAAAAAGCTTTCAGTAAAGTAGAGGAGGAATCCCAATTGCTTAGACGGTTCCATGTATAGCAAAAAAGTGTATATATAAATAAGATTTTGAATGTTTTGCTTATGGGAAAAATAACAAAGATTCGAATTGGATAGGTAAATTCTTTTTTAGTCATTCATTGAATGATAAATCACTACAAGTGACGGAGATACACGATTTAAATAACAAAAGATCGAATATTTAAAAATAGTATCCAGAATGACTGGAAAAGTGCAAATAAGACTGGATATAATTAGATCGTTATGAGCAAATCCGAAATCCTTGTAGACAGATCCAATCATGAGTTCCCAAACGCGAGGTGAATGGAATCCTATACAAAAATCAGTTACTAAAAGAATAAAAAAAGCTTTTATTGTGTCACTTAAGTTATATAGAAATTCTTGAACCCAAGAATTAAGAATAAGAAGTTCTTCATTACCTAGAATATAATAACCGCTTAGAATAATGAAACAGATTATATTTGTCGAGAAGTGCAAAAACATATGGATACGCTCTTCATTGTACATCTTGATCAATTGGATCGTTTCTTTGTGGATTGTGATAATAAACTTTTGTCGATGTGGTTCCGGATATTCCTTTATCATTTCGTCCAACAAGAAAAGTTCCTCTAATTCTATGAATTTTTCTATAATACTCTTTTCTTGAATAGTATTTAAAAAAATTTCAGATTTACTAGTATTCCCCCAATTAATAACCCAAGATTCCACACTTTTATTAAACGAAAAAGAGATCCACCAGGGTAACAAGACTATAGATGTAAGATATAGAACGGAGATGAATGCTTTTTTTTTTTTCATTTTGTCGTCTGTGATTTGTTAATGAACCCACCTCATTGGTCGACTCTATATTATATGATCGACTATTTCCAGAAGTTCACGGCATGGCCTGGAACCTATAAATTGATTCTTTATTTTGAATTTGTAAATCATTAGTTCGATCCTGAACTTAGAAATAATTCAGAACGAAGTTAAGAAATTTAAGAAAGAGTATACGAATGAAGAAAAAGTCTTGTTTTCAGATCTCTCAATTGTTCAAATTCAAAATAATTCCCTCTTTTTGTTTTGAAGAATGTTCAAAAAAGTCATTTCAAATTCAGATTTCTAGATGAAATAATTCTGTTATATCAAACTAGCAAATCCAATAGAATATATACCACTAATATATATATAAGAAATTGGTCGACCCCATGCAGTTACCAGAAAAATTGGAGAGAAATTTCTGAAGAATATTATTATGTCATGATCAAAAACGAGTGGTAAGTTAAGGGCAAAAAAAGAAAGGTGGATTGACAAAAGAAAGAGAATTTCCAAGATAGGATCTATCGTATCAATATTGAATTCAATATTGAAAAAGATAGAATTTCTTGAGTCTATATCTTAGCTCGAAATGCCTTGTTTTGATATCGTAGATGGGTCTATTTATTGTTTCGATTTCTTACTTATTTTGTTACTGAATTAATTCCATACGCATAAAAAAATTGCGAATAAAAAAGTTTCGTTTTACTCTATTATTTAGTATAAAATTATTTATTATATACTTATTTAGTATATACTCTATTATTTACTATATCATATAATACATGATTAGATTATGTAATACATAATTAGAATAAATAATAAAACAAATAAATAATAATTAGAATAAATAGAAGATTTTTTTTCATCAATACAATAGAATAGTCTGAAGAAATTTCAATTAAGTTAGGCCTATAGAAAAAAGATTTATTTTTTCCTTCCTGCTAAAAAAATGTTTATTCTTGAGTTCATTTCAAAATACTTCAATTGGTACATGCAAGAAATAGGCCAATTCCGCCGCCTTTTTCTCAATTTCTCGTGGAGTCAAATTTTCATTGGTCCTAGTCAAAGGAAAGGCTCCCTGACCTCTAATTTCCATATAAAGAACACGTCGAGGATAAATACCCTCTTTAACTTCTATTTTGATAGACTTAATATCTTTCATAAAGAATCTGAGTAAGATGCGACGATTCTTTCCCGGAAATCCCCAACGAAAAAGAGAGACTATTCCTTCTTTTCTATCAAATCGATCATAACCACTCCCTATATTCCACGAAATTGTGCACCATAAATACGAGCTAATAAATAGACCGGCGATACCATAGAAAGACATCACGATGCCTTGTGGAAAAAAAATGATTTGCTGAGACGGAAATAAAGATATCAAATTTCTGCCAAGGTAACTGGAAAGTCCAACAAAAAAAAATCCTAATGAACCTAAAAAAAGTATAATGGCCCAACAGATATTACTTGTTTTTCGAGACCCCACTATAAGTTCTATCCATATATATTTTGATCGCCAACTCATACTCGATCCAGTTTCATTTTATTGGAAGTAGGAGACTAGCTCAACTGAATTTGACTTGATTTTGTTTGTTTTCGAAATCACTTTCATCAACTCGCATTACATTTATTCGGATGTCCATTTTTTGTTTTAGGAGGAATTCGTTAGATCTAAAATAAAATTCAAATTGAAATTAAGAATAGGAGCCTGCTCAGAAGATTCCCTATCTCAACACATAGGGATACATTGGCTTTGCATTTTTGTCGAACTCAATTTTGATTGATTTTCAATTTCAAATAAGCCCATTTACTCATATATCATATTTATACCTGTATGTATAAGAATTCTTTTATTTATGTTTGAAGGAGAGGCCGCGCGGTATACCCGCTATACCATTATACCCTATTTTACTAGATAGATATCTGTCTTATGATCCACGCCTAAGTCTTGAAAAAAAAAATGAAAAATTTCCCCATCGGATCTAAACTAAAGAATCTTGTTTTTTTGAATATAAAGAAATAAAGAAGCTATTGCAATTGCCGGAAATACTAAACCCACTAAAGGCACAAAAATAGAGGGTAAATTGTTGAGAATTGTCATAGAATGGGCACCTCGAATTATTTAATATTTGTACCTATTTATTATTCAATTTATTATTATTAAATTGTTAGAACTTTTGATTTTTATTATATTGTTATATATATTATTATATTGTTACAACTTATTATTATATTGTTATAACAATTTTTTTATCTTCTTATATTTGTTAGAAAGATATTTTATAATCATTATAATTTATTAATTTCTCTATAATACTATATATATAAAATAGCGGAAGGAATTTCAAACTACCTAAATTAAATGGACTTTGTCATTTTTCTACATGAAATAAATGGATGATAATCCCCTTGTTTTAATCTTATTCTTCTTGGCTTATAACTTGAATTTTCTGAGTTTTTGAATTTGATTTTCAAAATTTCAAATAATTGAGTCTTTAATAATTCAACTTGAATAAAGAGTTTTTTACGTGTATAGCTTATATTCTATATTCCCAAAAATCTAGATTCCCAAAAAAATTTGAAAAAGAAAATAGGATCCAGCAATCCAGCAAGAGGAATTTTTAGTCATTTTTAATAAAAAAAAGGGGGGGATTCTCGGAAGAAATGAAGATATAAAAAAATATACAAGATTCCATTTTTCCTAACCCCCCTTTTTTTTTTGTTTTGCTCGACATAGGTAAGAAGATAAGATTCGTTTTATTTCATTATTATTGTAGTTACTTTTTTTTACCTATTTAATTAACTGTTAATTCACTTAAGAGTCTAGTTGATTTAGGATTCAAGGGAAAAAAGCCATGGAGATGAAATAACTCAGTTAAAACGCTTTTTAAAAGATTACGCGGCACGATTAGATCCAATAATCCTTTTTCAAACAAAAATTCGGCTTCTTGTGAACCCTCCGGTACTATCGTATTCAATGTTTGCTCAATTACTCTTTTACCGGCAAATGCAATGTAAGCATCAGGTTCAGCAATAATGATATCCCCCAACATACCAAAGCTAGCTGTCACCCCACCAGTCGTGGGAGATGTAAGAATCGATATCAAAAATAACTTTTTATTCAATTGATACTCATGTAAAGCGGAAGATATTTTAGCCATTTGCATCAAGCTCAAACTTCCTTCTTGCATGCGCGCTCCTCCGGAAGCACACACTAGAATAAGAGGTAAATTTGTATTGGTAGCATACTCAATCAAACGAGTGATTTTCTCGCCTACTACAGATCCCATACTACCTCCCACAAAACTAAAATCCATGACACCAATTGCTATGGGAATGCCGTTTAATTGACCTGTTCCTGTCTCAACAGCCTCAGTCAATCCCGTTTCTTTTTGACACCATTTCATTTTTTCTATATAAGGATCATCATTTATCTCTATTTCATCGTCTTCTGGAAAGAAGAATATCTCTAGTTCTTCGTCTTCTGGATCTACGACCACTGGTTCATCGTCTTCTGGATTTATGACCACTGGTTCATCGTCTTCTGGATTTATGACCACTGGTTCATCGTCTTCTGGGTCTACGACCACGGGTTCATCATTGGATGGACCTCCTAGGTCATTGTTTTTAGCTTTCTTTTTTTTTTTAGCCTCCTCTAGCTTTGTTCTACGCAAACGTGCCCTCATCAGGCTTGCATAGTACTCGCTTTGCGAACGCCTAGACGAATATAAAAACCTCAACACAGGGAATTCCGCTATCTCTTCTGTATCTGTATAAATGAAGGTCTCTAGATCTGAAATGAGGGTCTCTAGATCTGAACTGAAGGTCTCTACATCTTGCAACCGGGGCCACTCATCTATTTGATCAAATTGAATGGGATCTAACGAACGCATTTGTTGATCCATAGGATTCCAAGTATCTGGATCAAGCAAAAGCTTGATGCGCTCCGAACTACTCATTTTTAAGTAAGAATCACAATATTCACAAATATGCATTCTTTCCTTACAAAATTTGTGAAAGTTCATTCCGTCGCAAAAATCGCACACAAGCCAGAGATGCTTAAATTTGCTGAGATAGGCACAAATGGAATTTTTAGCGAAATTTGTACTCTCGCTTTCATCACGATTTGCAATTTTACTAAAAATGTCACTAAAAATGAAAGTATAAATCAAATTTATAGCCTCAAAACTTATAGCCTCACTGAAACTTAAAATAATATTCTCAAAACAGGTTTTAGAAAGAAGTTTAGAAAGAAGATAGGTTTGAAGAAAGAACGCAATATAACTATTCCAAAACCATCTTATTTTTTTTTTTACCACACATAGACCCAAAGTTACCATCATATTGTTACTAACCATCATATTGTAAATAATAAGATCCAAGTTCATCTATACCTCCTCTGCCTAACGGCCTTTTTTTTATTTTCATTCCATCCAAAAGAGCGAATGGCTAAAACAACAAATGCCTAAAACAACGAATGAGCCGAAGTTTTATAACATCTAGCAACCTCCTCTATATCTAATAAATGGAATTTTGACTTTGATACGAAAGCATAAGTTCCGCCCAACGTAACCTCCACGCTAATAACTAAAAAATGGAATTCAAAAAAATGGAATAAAGAGTCCATTTTTTAGCCCAACCCCTATGAATCTTGATGAATAGTAGATTGTCCAACATTCAAATATGATTTCTATACCTGGGTCAACCACTATCAAGATTCGTGGATATATCTTTATGATCTTATTTAGATTTATGAGAGTTTTTTTGAATAAAAAAAGTTGAGAAAAAAGAAAATCCCAATTTCTCTTTATATACATATGATATAGGATTGCATAGGATTTCAATATACTAGTTTTAAGAAAAGTACTAAAT